AATGAGGTGCCTGAGTAAAGGGCCACTTTGATAGAGTGGATCAAGTAGGATGAGCCCACCCTCATTGGAAAGGTAAGCTAAGTGTAAGCTCATAGGTTCATACCCTATTTATGGAGTCTTCTCCCCTTTCTATTACATTTAATAGAATTAAACTATTTCTTAAAGTATCAAAAACTTTTGTGCCTCGTACACTATAATGTAGAAAGGTAAGCTAAGTGTAAGCTCATAGGTTCATACCCTATTTATGGTATCCCCTCTTTCTAGTGATTCTTCATCCAACACGCCTTTTATTTTATTCTACTTTAATCTTGGGCACTTTAATTGCGATCTCGTCCTCTTCTTGATTGGGAGCTTGAGTTGGTTTGGAAATCAACTTACTCTCGTTTATTCCCCTAATGTCGGATAAAACAAATCAATTTTCTACGGAAGCTGCTTTGAAGTATTTCTTAACTCAAGCCTTAGCTTCGGCTATTCTTATTTTTGGGGCCGTGTGTCTGGGTTTAAGTACCCAATTCGGGAGTTCATACCATTTTAATTCTTCTACTCTTAATATTTTGATTAGTGCGACCTTACTACTTAAGATGGGTGCAGCTCCTTTCCACTTTTGATTTCCGGGGGTTATAGAAGGGCTAAATTGAATTAATGGGCTTATTTTAATAACTTGACAAAAGATTGCCCCGTTAATGCTTGTTTCTTATGTATTTAATCCCTCTTTAATTAGTTTTGGGTTTATTTTTATATGTGCTCTTGCTGGTGGGTTGGGAGGGTTTAACCAAACATCCCTCCGTAAAATTATGGCCTATTCTTCTATTAACCATTTAGGATGAATACTGGCAGCAACCTTATTAGGGGCTTCTTACTGAATTACATACTTTCTATTCTACTCTTTTTTAAGTTCTTGTGTAGTCTTGTTATTTAATTTATTCAACTTGTCCCACATCAATCAAGTCTTCTCTCTCCCAGTGTCCAACCCTGTATTTAAGATAGCTTTATTCTGTAACCTTCTCTCCCTAGGTGGACTACCTCCTTTCTTAGGGTTTCTCCCTAAATGAATTATTATTCAAGGGATAGTGGCTGCGGGGTATAACTTTATAATCACTATCATAGTTTTATTGACTTTGATTGCGTTATATTTTTATATACGAATTGGCTACTCTGCTTTTATGTTAGCTCACCATGAAACTAAGTGAATTGTTGCTCCTTTCTCTTCCTCACTAGCTCAATCTCTTACAATCACTTCCTTAACCCTTTCTTTATTTGGACTTTTACTATGCAGTTCTGTTATCTTAATTCTGTAAGGCTTTATGTTAATTAAACAAATAGCCTTCAAAGCTATCAATAAAAGTTTACCCTTTTAAGCCTTAGTGAAACCACATCTCTAGGATTGCAGCCTAGTATCTTCATTAGAATATAAGGCCTGGTAAGAGAGGGATTGACCCTCTTAAATAGATTTACAGTCTATCACCTAATTCAGCCATCTCACCGCGACAATGATTATTTTCAACAAACCATAAGGATATTGGTACCCTTTATTTTATCTTTGGGGCTTGATCAGGGATAGTAGGTACTTCTCTGAGCCTCCTAATTCGAGCTGAACTTGGACAGCCAGGGTCTCTTATTGGGGATGACCAAATTTATAATGTTATTGTAACAGCACACGCCTTTATTATAATTTTCTTCATAGTAATGCCTATTATAATTGGAGGATTTGGGAATTGACTCGTTCCTCTTATGTTAGGAGCTCCTGATATGGCTTTCCCTCGAATAAACAACATGAGATTTTGATTACTCCCTCCTGCGCTAACACTTTTATTGGCTAGTAGTATAGTAGAAAGTGGGGCTGGTACAGGTTGGACCGTTTATCCTCCCCTTTCCGCAGGAATTGCTCATGCAGGGGCTTCAGTAGATTTAGCAATTTTTTCTCTTCACCTAGCTGGGGTTTCTTCGATTCTTGGGGCTGTTAATTTTATTACAACTACAATCAATATACGATCTAGTGGAATAACTATAGACCGGATTCCCTTATTTGTGTGGTCAGTATTAATTACTGCTATTTTGTTGCTCCTTTCATTGCCCGTTCTAGCAGGAGCTATTACGATACTTTTAACGGATCGTAACTTAAATACATCTTTCTTTGACCCCGCAGGAGGTGGTGATCCCATCTTATACCAACATCTCTTCTGATTCTTTGGGCACCCGGAAGTATACATTTTAATTCTACCAGGGTTTGGTATAATTTCTCATATTATCAGCCAAGAAAGAGGTAAGAAGGAAGCTTTTGGTACATTAGGAATAATCTATGCTATGTTAGCTATTGGACTTTTAGGGTTCGTAGTATGGGCTCATCATATGTTCACGGTTGGGATAGATGTGGATACACGAGCGTACTTTACTGCGGCTACCATAATTATTGCCGTGCCCACCGGAATCAAGATTTTTAGTTGACTAGCTACCCTCCACGGGACCCAATTAACCTATAGTCCTTCTCTACTGTGAGCTCTAGGGTTTGTGTTCCTATTTACCATCGGAGGATTAACAGGGGTAGTCTTAGCTAATTCTTCTATTGATATTGTTTTACATGATACTTATTATGTAGTTGCTCACTTTCATTATGTTTTATCCATGGGTGCTGTTTTCGCTATTATAGGAGGGCTCGTACACTGATTCCCTTTATTTACAGGACTCTCTTTACACCCTCAGTGATTAAAGGCCCATTTTGCAGTGATGTTTATTGGAGTTAATTTAACCTTCTTCCCACAACATTTTCTAGGATTAGCCGGGATACCTCGACGTTATTCAGACTACCCAGATGCTTATGCTGCTTGAAACGTTGTTTCTTCGGTTGGGTCTACGATTTCTCTTGTAGGAGTACTTATGCTTATATTTATTGTATGAGAAAGTATTATCAGCCAACGACAGGTTGCTTTCCCTCTCCAAATAAATTCTTCTATTGAATGATTCCACAGACTCCCTCCTGCCGAACACAGTTACGCAGAACTTCCTACTCTTTTAAATTTCTAATGTGGCAGATAAGTGCAATGGATTTAAGCTCCATACATAGGGGTAGTTCCTCTCATTAGAAACTAATGGCAACATGAGCTAATTTAGGGTTCCAAGACAGCACATCTCCACTAATAGAACAATTAACCTTCTTTCATGATCACACTTTGCTAATTTTAGTTATAATCACTGTCTTAGTAGGTTATTTAATAATCACTTTATTCTTTAATTCTTACACCCACCGATACTTATTAGAAGGACAAACTATTGAAGTTATTTGAACCATTCTACCCGCCATCACATTAGTATTTATTGCTCTTCCTTCCCTTCGTCTTCTTTACCTCCTAGACGAAGTAAGAGACCCCGCCATTACTTTAAAAACTATTGGGCACCAATGATATTGAAGCTATGAATACTCCGATTTCTTACAAGTAGAATTCGATGCTTATATAATCCCAACCCATGAATTAGAGACTGGGAACTTTCGGCTATTAGAAGTTGATAACCACACTGTCCTTCCCATGAATACTCAAATCCGAGTACTAATTACCGCTGCAGATGTCTTGCACTCATGAGCGGTTCCTTCCCTTGGGGTGAAGGTGGATGGAACCCCCGGACGTCTTAATCAAACAAGCTTTCTAATAAACCGACCAGGTTTATTTTATGGCCAGTGTTCCGAAATTTGTGGAGCTAATCACAGTTTCATGCCTATTGTAATTGAGAGAGTCCCTACAAACTATTTTATTTCTTGAATTTCTTCCATAAGTGAAGCTTCACTAGATGTCCGAAGCAAGTAGTGGTCTCTTAAACCACCCATAGTAAGTTAGCAATTACTTCTAGTGAAGGGATTAGTTAAAGTAACATTAGTATGTCACGCTAAAGTTGTTGGTTGAATCCAGCATCCCTTGGTGCCTCAAATAGCCCCATTAAGTTGGTTGACATTATTTATTGTGTTCTCTATCACATTAATCTTGTTTGGTGTGATAAATTACTTCCTATTCAACCCAGAGGCTCCCGAATCCTCTTCTTCTCAATTCAAAACTTCTCCTTTTAATTGAAAGTGATAACTAATTTATTTTCAGTTTTTGATCCTACTAGTAGTATTATAAATCTTTCCTTAAATTGATTAAGAACCTTCCTGGGGTTACTTTTATTACCCTCAGCATACTGACTCCTCCCTTCACGGTATTCACTGATTTGAAGTAAGGTAACATCCACCCTCCACAAGGAGTTTAGTACTTTACTCGGTCCCACAGGACACCCAGGTAGAACCTTCTTATTTATTTCTTTGTTCTCTCTAATTTTATTCAATAACTTCCTAGGACTCTTCCCTTATATCTTCACCAGTTCTAGTCATTTAGCCCTAACCCTGTCTCTGGCACTCCCCTTATGATTAAGTTTTATATTGTATGGATGAATTAATCACACACAACATATATTTGCTCATCTTGTCCCCCAAGGAACTCCTCCTGTACTCATACCCTTCATGGTTTGTATTGAGACCATTAGTAATGTTATTCGCCCAGGAACCCTAGCTGTTCGACTAGCAGCAAATATAATTGCTGGACATTTATTAATAACCCTCCTAGGTAATACAGGGCCTAGCTTATCCTTAACCATTCTAAGCTTTCTAATCATTGGTCAAATTGCCTTGCTGGTACTTGAATCAGCCGTTGCTATTATCCAATCCTATGTTTTCGCCGTATTAAGTACTTTGTACTCTAGTGAAGTAAACTAATGTCAACACACAGCAATCACCCCTACCATTTAGTAGACCAAAGCCCTTGGCCCCTAACCGGGGCGATTGGAGCTATAGTAACCCTTAGAGGACTCGTTCAATGATTTCACCAATATAATACTAACTTACTGTTCCTAGGGTTCACCATTACAACTTTAACTATAATTCAATGATGACGAGACATCACCCGAGAAGGTACATATCAAGGGTTACACACTTACGTTGTCACTCTAGGATTACGTTGAGGAATAATCTTATTTATTGTATCAGAAGTATTCTTTTTTATTTCTTTCTTTTGGGCCTTCTTTCATAGTAGTTTGTCCCCAACAGTAGAATTAGGAGCTATTTGACCCCCAACTGGAATTTCCCCATTTAATCCACTGCAAATCCCCCTTCTAAATACAGCAATTCTTCTTGCTTCAGGAGTAACAGTAACCTGAGCCCACCACGGGCTAATAGAAGGTAACCACTCTCAAGGGTTACAAGGTCTATTCTTTACAGTCTTACTAGGAATTTATTTTACAATCCTACAAGCCTATGAATATATCGAAGCTCCTTTCACAATCGCAGACGCAGTTTACGGATCAACATTCTTCATGGCTACGGGATTCCACGGGCTTCATGTAATTATTGGTACTACCTTCCTTTTAGTATGTTTATTACGACATTACTTTGAACACTTTTCAGCAAGTCACCACTTTGGATTCGAAGCAGCAGCCTGATACTGACATTTTGTAGATGTGGTGTGGTTATTCCTTTATATTTCTATTTACTGATGAGGTAGTTAATCTGCTTAGTATATAAGTATTTTTGACTTCCAATCAAAAGGTTTGGGGAACCCAAAGTAGATAATTCTATCCATTTCAATCATAGGTTTAATCTTAATTATTATCACATCTGTTGTTATAATACTCGCCTCTTTACTATCTAAAAAGTCGATCCTTGATCGAGAAAAAAGTTCACCATTTGAATGTGGGTTTGATCCTAAAAGATCCTCTCGTTTACCCTTTTCTCTCCGATTCTTTTTAATTGCCGTAATTTTTCTTATTTTCGATGTAGAAATCGCCCTACTCCTACCCTTAATCGTGCTACTCCCGCTGGCAGCCCCTATAACCTGATTTTACGTAGGTTTATTCTTCTTACTAATTCTAGTAATTGGACTTTATCATGAATGGAATCAAGGGGCTCTAGATTGAGCCAACTAGGACTGTAGTTAATCATAATATTTGGTTTGCATCCAAAAGGTGTTGGCTTCCAACCTGTCTTAATCCTTTTCTCCTCTTACTCCTGAAAAAGAGGAGAAAAGGGAGGGGAAGCGATAATTTGCACCCAGTTTCGACCTGGCCCTTGATGGTTTTCATCCCCCTCCGTTAAGAGAAGCCAAAGAGAGGCTTGTCACTGTTAATGACAGAATTGGGGAATACCCTTCTTGAAATGTGATGATCATGAAAGAGCTGCTAACTCTTTCTCTAGCGGTTAAAATCCGTTAACATTTCTTCATCCATGTAGTTTACTTAAAACATTACATTTTCACTGTAAAGATAGGCTTAGGCCTTATGGTTGTCCAAAGATCCTAAAATCTCCCTAACATCTTCAGTGTCATGCTCTATATAAGCTATTTGGACAAATGGTTGCAAACATTAAAATAATTAATACCCACAAAACAAAAGTTGTCAAATAAATCTTTAAATCATTATCTTGTAGCCATTGGCTCCATACAGATGATGATTGTAAGGAGGAGTAAATCCCTTGTCCACCAAACTTTTCGCTCCACCCCTGATCCATTCTCTTCACTAAATTAGTCCCGTACAACAAAGGTGTTCTCGAAACCCCATAAGTCGATAAGAAAGGTATGAACCATATAGATCCTATAAAGGTTACTCTGTTATAACTATGGAGACTTTTTGGAGATTGGCCAATCCCAAACTTTGCTACTTCATACCCCAATCAACCTCCTCTAAGTCTTACTGTAAGAGCTAGAGTCTTCAGAATTAAGGGTAAACAAACCATGGCAGGAGTGGGGAATAATAACCAACTTAATATACTCCCTCCAACTACAGACATTAATAATAAACCAGTTATACCCCGCAGCATAATATGTCCTTCATCATTTATTGGGTGACAAACTCTAGGATGAAAATCACCCGTTAACCCATAATAAACTAATCGCAAGGAATAACATATAGTTAAACCTGTAGAAAAGAAGAATAAAAAGAAAGAAATTATGTTTAAAGAACTTAATGTAGCCATTTCTAAAATTAAATCCTTAGAGTAGAACCCAGCTAAAAAAGGTATACCACATAAAGCCATATTAGCAACATTCAAGCAAGCGCTAGTATATGGCATTTGAATTACCAAGCTCCCCATGTTTCGGATATCTTGAGAGTCCTTTATATTGTGAATAACTGCCCCAGCACATATAAATAATAAAGCCTTAAACAAAGCATGTGTTAATAAATGGAAATAGGCCAACTTCGGGAAACCTAAAGCTAAAATTCTTATTATTAAACCCAATTGACTCAAAGTAGATAAAGCAATAATTTTCTTTAAATCAAATTCAAAATTAGCACCTAATCCAGCTATAAATATAGTCAATCCCGAAATCAACAACAAGAAGGATCTAACACCTGAACCTCTAATCAAAGGGCTAAACCGGATTAATAAATAAACTCCCGCTGTTACTAATGTAGAAGAATGAACTAAAGCAGACACTGGTGTAGGGGCTGCCATTGCCGCTGGTAATCAAGCAGAGAAAGGGATTTGAGCTCTCTTTGTTATAGCAGCTAAAACTACCAAAATACCGACTAATCCCATCTCTCAAGTTCTCTTCATACACTCTAAATAATAAATATAATTAAATCTCCCAAAATTCAATATTCAGGCAATAGCTAAAAGTAAAGCCACATCACCAATCCGGTTAGAGAGGGCAGTTAACATTCCTGCGTTATAAGATTTTACATTCTGATAATAAATTACTAAACAATAAGAAACTAAACCTAACCCATCCCAACCTAATAGGATTCTAATAAGATTTGGTCTGATAATGAGTAATATCATAGATAATACAAATATTAATACCAAAAGAATAAATCGGCTAATGTTATTATCCCCTCTCATATACTCTTCTCTGTAATAAATTACTAAGGATGAAATTAGTAAAACAAAGCTTATGAAAATCAAAGACATTCAATCAAATAAGAAAGTTATAACCACGCTCGTCGATTGTAAACTTACAACTTCCCATTCAATAAATAGGGTGAATTCCTTAATTAATCTTAATACCCCCAACGTGAATAAAGTTAAACTAGTTCTAAACAAAAACACAAAACTAATTACACAAATTGATATATTTCATAACACGACCCAAAATAACTAATTATATCTTTGACACCACAAATCAATATTTTTATTAAACTATTTGAGTAGATTCATAGCATAGTGGGCTCCGCCTTAAGAATTAACAAATTCAAAGGAACCCAGTGTAAGAACAATAATAAATATTCCCGTGTATAACCTCCCACGCATGAGTAAATCCCCGAGTAAATCTTACCATGTTGTCTGTAACTAAATAAATATAAAGTATAGGCCGCGCTAAAGAAAGAAAGTAATGCTAACATCACCATACTCACCCAAGATCAACCCACTAATCTATTTAATAGACTAATTTCTCCTAACAAATTAAGAGTTGGGGGTGCCGCCATGTTAGCTGATCTAAGTAAAAATCATCAAAGAGCCATTCTAGGTATGAAATTTAAAAGCCCCTTATTAATAATTAAACTCCGGCTTCCTAACCGTTCATAAGAGATATTTGTTAAGCAAAATAAACCTGAAGAACATAACCCATGGGCAATCATTAAAGTAAAAGCCCCACAAACACCCCAGTAATTTAATGTAAGTAAGCCTCCCAATACCAATCCTATATGTGCTACTGAAGAGTAAGCAACTAAAGCCTTTAAATCCGTCTGTCGTAAACAAATAAAACTAACTAAACAACCCCCTACTAGACTAATTCCAATTCAGATAAAGTTATACTTCAACCCCAAACTAGTCAACAAATTAAATACTCGCAATAAACCATAACCTCCAAGCTTTAATAATACCCCTGCTAAAATCATAGACCCTCTCACAGGAGCTTCAACATGAGCCTTAGGGAGTCACAAGTGAACTAAAAATATTGGTATCTTCACTAAAAAAGCAAATACCATAGCTAAGTAAAGTAAAGAACTTCTAGATAAGAATTCTCCCTTACCCAAAAAAGGAATGAATAAACTATTTAACTCCTCGTAAATATAAAAAATACCCACCAACAAAGGCAATGAAGCCAACAACGTGTAAAACAAAAGATATATCCCTGCTTGAACCCGTTCAGGCTGATAACCCCAACCCAGAATTAAGAATAAAGTAGGAATTAATGATCCTTCAAAAAATAAATAAAATAAAAATAAATTATGAGTTCTGAAAGTACAATATAATATCAACATTAAGAATAGAATTATAAATAAAAATAATCCTCTATAATACTTATACTTATAAACTGACTGACTCGCCATAATTATTAAACCACAAATCCAGAAACTTAATAAGATTAACCCATAAGAAATTACATCACAACCTAAAAAATACCCAACTTGATAAAATAAATAAGGAAACCCTCCTAGTAACATAAACATAAAGCTCAGTAAATAAAATCTTACATGAACCAAGTGCCAGCTTTGTCCAATAAAAAGCAGTGGAATCACTCCAATTAAAGAAAATAAAATCTTTAACATTGTAATACTCTAAATGACTGGAAATAATCATTCCCATGAGTACGAATTATAGAAACCAAAATAGATAAACCTAAAGCTCCCTCACAAACAGCAAAAGTCAAGAATACCATTGTAAAATATATTTCCAAACCCAATCTTATTAAATAAATAAAGAGCAATGTGTAAATACCTAATACAATAAATTCTAAGCTCAGCAATGTAGCCAATAAGTGTTTACGGTTAGAAACAAAAACAATTACCCCTGTGAATATAGTTACTACCAACAATACAGGCCAAACCATTTTTAACATTAGTTTTAATAGTTTAAAGTAAAACTTTGGTCTTGTAAATCAAAAATGAGAAAGTTCTCTTAAAACTTCAGAGGTAAAGCTATTGCCCTATCTTTAGTCCCCAAAACTAATATTTTCATAAACTACCCTCTGTCTTGTCACAAATAATTTTCTTGATATCAGCTCTCATAGTAGGGTTAACCTTCATTACTATAAATCATCCTCTAGCCATAGGATTGGTACTTTTATGTCAAACGTTAATCATTGCTTTAATAACTGGGTTATTAGCACCTAGATTTTGATTTTCATATATTTTATTCCTTGTCTTCTTAGGAGGGATATTAGTATTGTTTATTTATGTTACTAGCTTAGCTTCCAATGAAATATTTTCAATCTCTTCCGCAACACTAATAGCTATTCTGGCATTTATAGGATGTTTAATAGTATTTAGATTAATCAATGACCCTACCTTGTGAGGTACACCTTACGAATTTGACCAACTCGTCAACCCCCAATTATACTCTACCCTTGATCTAAGAACATTATTAATGAAAATCTACTCTTCACCCTCGCATTTTATGACTTTAATTTTAGTATCCTACTTATTTCTAACATTAATTGCTGTAGTGAATATTACACAAATTTTTGAGGGGCCTCTACGATCAAAGAACTAATGTTTAAACCTCTTCGTTTGCAACACCCCTTATTTAAAATTGCCAACAATGCTTTAGTTGATCTACCAGCCCCATCTAATATTTCCGTTTGGTGAAATTTTGGATCTCTACTCGGATTATGTTTAGTTATTCAAATTGCTACCGGATTATTCCTAGCAATACATTACACCGCTCACATTGATCTTGCTTTCTCTAGTGTTGCGCACATCTGCCGAGACGTAAATTATGGATGACTACTACGAACCTTACACGCTAACGGAGCTTCATTCTTTTTTATTTGTATTTATTTACACATTGGACGGGGTATATATTATGGGTCTTACATATTTATACACACTTGAATGGTTGGAGTTATTATTTTGTTCTTAGTTATAGGAACTGCTTTTATAGGGTACGTATTACCATGGGGACAAATATCATTCTGAGGGGCTACTGTAATTACCAACTTACTTTCAGCCATCCCATATCTAGGTACAGATCTTGTACAATGAGTATGAGGAGGGTTTGCCGTGGATAACGCCACCTTAACTCGATTCTTCACCTTTCACTTTCTGCTCCCCTTCATTGTAGCTGCAGCTACTATGGTCCACTTACTGTTTCTACACCAAACAGGTTCAAACAACCCTATCGGAGTAAATAGCGACGTTGACAAAATCCCCTTTCACCCTTATTTTACCTACAAGGACATCGTAGGGTTTGTAGTGTTATTAATAATTTTAACTCTTCTAACTCTACTCGACCCTTACCTATTAGGAGACCCAGACAATTTTATCCCGGCTAATCCTTTAGTGACCCCAGTTCATATTCAACCAGAATGATACTTCTTGTTTGCCTATGCAATTCTACGATCAATCCCAAATAAGCTTGGAGGGGTGATTGCCCTTGTTCTCTCGATTGCTATCTTATTCATCCTGCCCTTTGCAAACAAAAGTAATTTCCGGGGTTTAGAATTTTACCCACTTAATCAAATTTTATTTTGATCCATGGTATCTATTGTTGTACTACTAACCTGAATTGGAGCACGACCTGTAGAAGACCCTTATATCCTCATTGGACAAATCCTCACTGTAGTTTACTTCTTATATTATTTATTAAACCCTCTAGTTATAAAGATTTGAGATTCTTTACTAGATTAGTCAATTAGTTGCATGGGCAACTTATGTTTTGAAAGCATCCTCCAGAGGTTCGATTCCTCTATTGGCTTTACTTAAAAAATTCAATTAAACCCCCAACCCAGTCGCTAGCACCTTCAACCCAGCAAAGAAAATTAAATAATTTAATGACAAAGGCAAAAATCTCTTTCAAGCTAAAAACATTAGCTTGTCATACCGGAATCGAGGTAGGGTTCCTCGAACCCAAATGAATATAAAAGAAATAAATACTAACTTAATGTAAAAATCAAAATCCATCACATTACACCCCAAAAATAAAACACTAAACAATATTCTCATAAATAAAATACTTGCGTACTCTGCTATAAAAATCAAAGCAAATCCCCCTCTACTGTATTCCACATTAAACCCAGATACCAACTCGGACTCCCCTTCCGCAAAGTCAAAAGGAGTCCGATTCGTCTCAGCCAAACAAGATGCGAACCAAGCCAGAGCTAAAGGAAGAGTTACAAACAAAAATCAACAATACCCCTGAAAGATCTGAAAATCCAAAAGTCTGTAACTCCCCACCAAAAACACAAAAGATAGTAAAATCAAAGCTAAACTTACTTCATAAGAAATAGTCTGAGCTACTGCCCGTAATCCCCCTAACAAAGCGTAATTAGAATTAGAAGCTCAACCCGCAATTATTACAGTATAAACTCCTAAACTAGTACAGCAAAGGAAAAACAACAAACCTAAACTAAAATTATGTAACCCTGTCAAATAAGGTATAATCAACCATACAATTAAAGCCAAAAATAATCTAAAAATGGGAGAAATATAGTAAGGTAAATAATTAGAAACAACAGGATAAGTTTGTTCCTTAGTAAATAATTTAATAGCATCTGCGAAAGGCTGTGGAATACCACAAAATCCTACCTTGTTAGGGCCCTTACGAATTTGAATGTAACCTAATACTTTTCGCTCTAACAACGTTAAGAAAGCTACCCCTACCAAAACACAGATGACTAGTAATAAACTTCTAACTACCCCTAATATTAAATCTTTTCAAAACATTTACTACCTGAAGAGCCAATCTCCATTCAAGGATTCTAAATCCATTGCACTTATCTGCCAAAGTAGTTGTTAATAGAATTCACTAATTAAGATTATCCCAAATATTCGGTCCTTTCGTACTAAAATATTCTCACTGATTGAGGATAGAAACCGACCTGGCTTACGCCGGTCTGAACTCAGATCATGTAAAGATTCAAAGGTCGAACAGACCTAAACCTTGAGCTGCTACACCCAAGAATAACCTTTAGTCCAACATCGAGGTCGCAACCCTTTTCGTCGATTAGAACTCTCAAAAAAGATTACGCTGTTATCCCTAAGGTAACTTAGTCTTATAATCATTATTTATGGATCAAATAATCACTCATCCGTGTTAATTTTTAAAAAGAGTTTAATTTATCTCCCCGTCACCCCAACGAAATATTTACCGTATAAACCTAAAATCCTACTAAAAAAGATAAACACTTTAAATATAAAGCTCTATAGGGTCTTCTCGTCCTCCAATTATATTTCAGCCTTTTGACTAAAAAGCTAAATTCCAATATTACTAGTGAGACAGCTAATACCTCGTCCAACCATTCATTCCAGCCTTTAATTAGAAGACTAATGATTATGCTACCTTTGCACGGTCAAAATACCGCGGCCCTTTAAATAATTCAGTGGGCAGGTTAGACCTTCTATTCCCTCAAAAGGCGATGTTTTTGATAAACAGGCGAGCATTATATTTGCCGAGTTCCTTACTAGAATTTTAAACCTATTAGATTATTGTACTAATTTCATCATTATACCTCAACTATAAAATTCTAATTGATTCCTTGATACCTTAACTAAACTAAACAAAATTTAACCTCACTAAAATAAATTATAACATCCTTTCGCAGATGGCTACTTTCAAACCTACCAATTTTACGTGATTCTTAGTTTTAAAAACAACCCAGAGCTTATCCCCCGAATTGTTTCTGCTGTTTTAAATTATAGGACTAAATCCATCAATTCCCACAGCTCCGAATTAAATTCGTTTCTCAAAGAACTAGAAACCTCAAGGATCGGCTAACATTTCGTTACTACCTAAGTATTAAATGTAAGTTTGCAACCTTAATTCCCATACCCTGGTAGCCCTCCTTATATCGAGACTTTAGTATTTACTCATCAATTTAATAAACCCTGATACAAAAGGTACGGCACCTAACCTACTTCTCCTATAACAAATTTTCAATTATTTCAGCTTCCCCTCACGGTACTACTCTATTGCTAAACTTATTCTTTTTGTACCTCATACTCGAACAATATCCCTTATATTGATTTAATTACCCAATCTTATTACCTAAACTATTATGCTAACATCTCCTTCAGAATACATCGATTCGCACGACTTCTATTCAGTGTAAGTGAATTGCTTAACTGATCAAGCTCTACTCTGACTTTCTAGAAACACCTTCCGGTATGCCTACTTTGTTACGACTTATCTCGCCTTAATAAACGAGAGCGACGGGCGATGTGTGCTTGTTTTAGAGCCAATTTCATAAGGCTAACCTATACCCAATTACATTCAAATCCACCTTCCGACTTTTTTCATTATATCTTCCGTATAAGTATACTTATTGTAATCCATCTCCCCTTAGACATAAGCTGCACCTTGACCTGACATAACCCTTAATTAAGGGATTAGAGGGGGTTCTCTAGAATCACTCTTTTGACGGCGGTATACAAGCTGAGAACCAACCTAAGTTAAGTAATCGTGGATTATCGATCACGGGACAGATTCCTCTGAACGGACTAAAACACCGCCAAATTCTTTGAGTTTCAAGACCATAACTCTTACTACTCAGGCTTAACTTTAACGTTTAGAATAATAGGGTATCTAATCCTAGTTTATTTCCTAAATTTCGTAACTTCATTTAACCAAACTCCGATTAACCTAAGTCTTAAAATTTCACCCAACAAAACAATCCTTCTAATCACCAAGCATCATTAATTACAAACCAATAAAATTTCCTTGCTCCTTTCGTGTAACCGCGGCGGCTGGCACGAATTTTGCCGGAACTGCACGGATTGCTGATTCCAAGGTGCCCTGAATACCAATACAAAACACTGCGACTATTGCATAAAACAATCCTTTAGATGGTGAAACCTATCATGAAAGTTCTTACATGTGAAGCAACCGATTAGGAAATTCTTTAGCTAGAATAAAACTTTTAATGTCGGATAAAAAAACAGGGGTCCCTTATTTTATGTATCTTTAATCTCCCTATACAAATAGGGGGGATTGGAATTAGGGAAGTCTTATATATTGGATTATGAATCTATAGGGCAACTACCTCAGAAGAAGAACTTAATTTAGACTCCTTTTAGAGTCTTTTTATATCCTAGACTCTAAGAAGGTTAATATATATATTTATACATATAAAGAATACTAGATTCATATCCCTTAGATCTCTTCTAATCACACTAGAGATCTAAGGGAATCTTCTACAATTATTATGAGATTAGTCTATTATACTTATATATATAAATAAGGAAGATACGGTATAGTTCTTTATATACCGTATATTCTCTATTAACTTATTAGTATATTATATCTTACCCTTTCTAATGTTAGAGATTAATGAGATAGGTTGATTAATTTATAATTCCATAAGTCCGGGACCACTTTTTTTATCCCAGAGATAGACTGCTTAATTTATAATTCCATAAGTCCCGTACCACTTTTTTTATCCCAGAGATAGACTGCTTAATTTATAATTCCATAAGTCCGGGACCACTTTTTTTATCCCAGAGATAGACTGCTTAATTTATAATTCCATAAGTCCCGTACCACTTTTTTTATCCCAGATAGAAAATAAGCATTTCCTCCTCTGTCTCTCCCAAAGAGGAGGA